GTCTAGTTACTTCGTTCCCTATTTCCACTCGCAGGATCCTGAGGAAAAGAATTTGGTTTCCACCGAACTGAAACAATATGCTGATGGCTCTAGTAAACCAAAACCATCGTTTTATAGCTATTTGGCTTCAATTTCCCTTTTACAAAAAAAAAATGGAAGATCTAGTTACGATTGGAAATAAACTTTTGTATCTTCATCCATAGATCCTTTACTCATACTCATTCAATTGGAAGAGTTAATCCAATTCAAAAAAATTATGCTTCGCGACTCCATATCCATAATCCAATCTTTTTTATTCAATTTCTAATTGGCCTTTGGATACAAATCGTGAGAATGTGTATTCTTCCTCAAATATGCTATTGAGAGGTAAAGGATTAAACCTTTTTAAGAAATAAAGTTTTTGATCGGAATATGAAAAAAACTGAAAGACCCCTTAACTATTTAAGTTTTTGATAGAACGAATCACACTTTTACCACTAAACTATACCCGCTATATATTTATTATTGTATATGAATGGACCATTTGTCGAACAAAAGAGTGAGGCGTAATCAAGATAGCACCAGAATCATGAAAATTCTAGCGTTGACGCTTCGTCCCGCCGGGGACTTAAATAGGCGAAGAGCAGAAAGCTTACTTAAATAACATAAAAAAAAGTTCTAGTTATATTATACTTTTCTTTTCGTTTGATACGAAGTCATTACTGACAGTCCCGGTCTGAAAGAATCATTGAAGCTGGATCATAGAAAGGATGAAATCTGCATACATGGTTCCTTTTTTTTTTCAACTTCTCTTTCAACTGCCAGAGCCAGATCTTACTTATGAATTAAGAATTCGGGTCAATTGGATCTCAATTGTTCAAATAAAGCTTGTCTCTTGAACAAATAAATGAGTTATATTATAACTACGTTTATAAATATGTGTGTTTAATATTTGATATTTTTTTTTTTTTTATTTTAATATTTTTTATTGTTTAATATATGTACATATATATGTACATAATAAAAAAATATATATGTTTTTTATTCCAGTTTCTTTTAATATTAAGTAATAATATTAAGATTAAGTATTAATATAATATTAAGTATTAATAATAAGAAATGACACTTCAACAAGTATTTTTGATTGATATCAAATCATTATTAAATCATTTTATCTATGGAAATACTGGCCTGGCCCGGCCAGTACTTAAACCAAGCCGGGGGAATAAACCTTTCGTACAAAATAAAAGAAGTAGGGTATTTTCTATTGGGGATATCCGTTTCGAATCATTATCTAAATTGAATTCCTGATCAAATTTCTTCTTAAAATTTCTTCTTACTATATATATATATATATTTATCCTATATATATATATTACTTTATTGTTCTTTTTATATATCTTTATTTATTATAAATATATATATATATATTTATTTATAATTATAATAAATAAAGAATATAATTTAATAGAATATAAATAAAAGAATATATATATATATAAAAAAAAAAAATAGATAAATAAAAAAGGAAAACGAAGGTTTTTATCAATCTTTACTTCATGTGTCACATCACATAAAAAATTTTCCATTTTTAAATGGGGATGGGGAGAGATGGCTGAGTGGACTAAAGCGGCGGATTGCTAATCCGTTGTACGAGTTATTCGTACCGAGGGTTCGAATCCCTCTCTCTCCGCTTCTTCTGATTACTTGAGACTTTCGAATTCGAAGGAATTTCGATCCCTTGATTTTATCATAGGTAAATGTATGGAATACATAAAATCATAAGAAAAAAAATTTAGAAAAAGCAGGAAAAACTAAAAATATCTTTTTTTTATTCCTCACGTCCAGGATTACGCCCTGGATCATTAGATAAAAATCCGAAGATGAAGAGAGAAATAAAGAATATCACTACTGTATAAACGAATAGTTTGAGAGTAAGCATTACACAATCTCCAAGATCTTTTTTTTTTTTTTGAAAAAGGGAATAGATTACTTATTTTTTACCACATACACTATTTTGTTTTGACATGACACCCCCAACAAAAAAATGAAGTGTTTTTTGAAAAGAAAGTCATTTTCACGAATTTCTTTGGAATAAGATTTTGATTCCTTCGTTATCAAAAATTTCTTGTCATATGATTAGGTATTGTAGGCAACCTAATAAAATCTTTGCTCACTGTAAGGTCAGAACGAGGAAATAAGCTGATCAAAATTCATCGCCGCGGTTATTCAATATACAAAAATTTCTATTTTTGAATCGAGGGTTCATAATGTAAGACTTATCTGGTCTTATCAATTTTTCGAATTTTTATTTATCGAATAAATCATGAATTTAGCAGAGTATTAAATCATCGAAAACTTACAGCAGCTTGCCAAACAAAGGCTAAGAGAAAAAAAAGTAAAGGTATGACAGGCATAACATCTACGATTGGATTTAAAAAGGCATAAGCTTCGGGCAATTTGGCGAAGAAAAAACTACTCGAATAAAAGACAGAATTAAGACAGATGCAGATTAAACTAAAGATATTAAGCATAACAAAATTTCGTTCTTGTAGATTAGATAATTTTATTCTGATTGAGTTTTTTTTATAAGGGAAAAAAAAGACAAGTCAAAAAATCTTTCTTTTTCTTCGAACTCTCCCAAATAAAAATCCTTCCTTCCATTCTCAAATGAGAATACAAGGAATTCCATTTTCATACAATATCTTAACTGAATTCTATGTAATGATCAATGAATTTTTTTTATTCTATATCTACATGTGTTGAATCCTAGCAACAATATATTCCCAATGTATTTATTGGGTTGGGATTGACGAATAACCAATACCAATATTAATGTTTATTAGTGTCGAATAGAAATTCGAAATGGGGCGTGGCCAAGCGGTAAGGCAGCGGGTTTTGGTCCCGTTACTCGGAGGTTCGAATCCTTCCGTCCCAGATCGTTTCCATCAGAAACGAAAGATGGGATCACATTGTATCCCACATGAAACATAAAATTGTTAACGAGAACAATCTTTTGTTCTGAATTCTAAGAATGATTCTAAGAATCATATTTTTTCTTTCATTTGGTTTCTCACAAACGTAATCAAGTGTCAAATGTGGGTGGAAATAAATATCTTTTTTTTTTTAATTCAAAAAAGAAATTCTGGGTTTATCATTCACATTCAGGATATGCTCGTACTACTCAATATTCATTTTAAAGTTAGTTACTTATGGAAACTTTATGTTCCATATCTATGAAATGTCAATTCTCACATGAAGCATTCTGAATCGAAATGTGAATGAAAGAAAGGCCTCTTTATTCCCTTACCAAGGGTAAAAAGCCTAAAGTAAATAAATGGGGTATCCCAATTCCACAGTCTATGTGGAGACTAAAGAATAGGGAGTTTTTGGTACTAATTTCATCACTGGTTTTAAAACTTCTAAAGCTGGTGTGGGAAAAAAATAGTAAAAACGAATTGATCTGGACCCCATTTTTTTGTATTTTATCTGGTTCATCTTATATCTTATCCGGTTCAAATGAATAATTGTAAATCAATGTAATGTAGCGATTGGGGGAAATTCGTATATTGCATCTACTTGACTTTATGGAATTGATGGAAAAGAAAAATTCTTGAACCTGAAGTAAAACAAAATCTGTTCTGTATTGTATAAAATAAAAAAGTTTTATTAATAATTGATTTTTTTCCGGGATTGCAAATCTATTAATATTAAAGGTTCCTCTTTTGAGGTTTATAGTTTATTTGTTCGAGAAAAATGGATCCTTCATGATTGATCGTCCCGAACAATCTTTTTAAGATGTAAATAAGTCTTAAGCAAACTTATTTATTCGTCTTTTTTAGAAAAATGTTTCATTCATATGATAGAATATAGAGTTAAATAAATTGGATCCTTGCTGATCCTTCCCCGGATAAATACTTATCTATCCATAGATAGATAGAAAGTATGTACTATTATATACCGGTATACACACACCGGTTGATCCAATGACTATTCATGATTCCATATTGAATCAATTACATACCGGTTTGAAATAAAATTAGAGGAATGTTATGGTAAAACTTCGTTTGAAACGATGTGGTAGAAAGCAACGTGCGACTTGAAGGACATGATCGGCTGTGGATTCTTACATCCACCATTTTCTATAGGAATGAAGATGTTCTTGGCTCGACATAGTTTGTTCTGCTCTGTTAGGAACCTAATTTGTGTTAGGTTGTAAGTAAATAGTACATGATGGAGCTCGAGCAGAAAGGATTGATTCGTTTATCAGGGGGAAGAATCTAGGGTTAGTAACTATCAATAAGTTAGACCAACTTTGTAAGTATATCCTCATTATATAAATCGAAAGGTTAAAAAAATCGAAAAATCAAAGAAGTTTGAAAAATAAAAAGTAAAATTTTTCAGAATTGGTAAAACTATTTCGATCAAAAGTGTATCACAAGGGAATCCACCATTCATATTCTATTTATATAGTATAGAAAAAAATAACAAAAAACAAAAAGGTATGTTGCTGCTCTTTTGAAAGGAGTAAGGATCACCGAAGTAATGTCTAAACCCAATGATTTCACAAAGCAAAGATAAAGGATTCCGGAACAAGTAAACACTATTTTCAATTGTCTCAACAATTGAATCAGAATGAGGAATAAAAATAGATTCGAGATGAGACAAACAAAAGAGGTTAGAGACGGCTCAATAAATGTCTAAGGGTTTCCCTTCGAACTCTGTCAGAATTACCCAACTTGAGTTATGAGTACGAATGAGATTTCTTTTTTTCTGTAAGGAAGAATAAAAAAACGACTCAAATCATAATCTAATTCATGATTTTATGGATCCATTTGCCATTATATACATATACAGAAATTTAGAATCCTTTTTTCTCGAGCCGTATGAGGAGAAAACCTCCCATACGTTTCTAGGGAGGGCATTGTTTATTTACATCTATTCCAATGAGCCATCTACCGAATCGTTGCAATTGATGTTCGATCCCGAAGAGAAGGAAGAGATCTTAGAAAAGTAGGTTTTTACGATCCGATAAAGAATCAAACTTATTTAAATGTTCCTGTTATTCTATATTTCCTTGAAAAAGGTGCTCAACCTACGGGAACTGTTTGTGATATTTTAAGGAAGGCAGAATTATTTCAAGAAAGAACTTCGATTCGAGTTAATTAAAGTAAAAAAACAAAAAATTAATAAATAAAAAAGGGGGGGGTAACTAAGTATCTATCTTTGTGTAATTATTTACACACAATTTGCCTTTTTCTTGCTGTATTCATACTTAATTTACTTTTTTTCTTGTTTTGTTTGTTGCGGGAATCCACCAACAAACAAGGGGTTAATCTTGCTTATTGTACCTCTATTGATTGAATAAACCCGAGATTTTTTCTTTACTTTACCTCTTTCGTATTTTTTTTCATCCAAATTTCTTATTTATGTTTATGTTGTGCCAATCCAACACAAGTCCTTATTTGATTTACTTAAATTTGTTTTCTTAACATTGGATTCATATTGACAATGGTGCATCGAAGAAATATAATTTGATCGTAGATAAATAGATCCGTTTATCTCCACCCCATATTGGTTTTTTCTTTCCTTCACTTCAGTCAAATGATGGGTTTGCCCTGCCGGATTTACTGGCATACAAGATGTATTTTCTTAACGAAAAAGAAAAGAAAATTGATAAATAAAATGGCGGTTTGTCACAATTTTGACATCTCTATTGGGAATCTGTTGTTGTTTAATCCGATCTGTCCATTTTGGTATTTTGGTGTTTTTAATTGATCAACAAAAACAAATCTTTCTTTTCGATTTGTTCTAGTTCAATGTTTTGACGGGGTCGTGCAGTGCAATTCAATTGATTTTTTTATTTTGACCGTATTTACATATATATCCTATTTATTTTATTTTTATTCGGGTTGCTAACTCAACGGTAGAGTACTCGGCTTTTAAGTGCGACTATGATCTTTTACACATTTGGATGAAGCAAGAGATTCGTCCAGACTATTGGTAGAGTCTATAAGACCACGACTGATCCTCAAAGGTAATGAATGGAAAAAACAGCATGTCGTAATAAAATATTATTATTTTATTATTTAATTTATTATTTAATTAAATATTATTTAATTAAAGTAGAACTTTGAGTTTATCCTTACCGGATCGTTACAATTTTTTTTTTCTTTTTGGAAGTGAAAAAAAAAAATTCACATTTACAGTTGGGTCTAGTGAATAAATGGATAGAGCCCTATGGCTCTAATTCTGGTGAAATAAAAAGCAACGAGCTTTTGTTCTTAATTTGAATGATTACCCGATCTAATTAGACGTTAAAGATAGATTAGTGCCTGATGCGGGAAAGGGTGGGTTCTTCTGTGAGTGGACCATTGATTTTCTTTCTTTTTTTTTTTTTAATGAATCCTAATTATTCTTTATTATGGATTGGAGACGGATGTGTAGAAGAAACAGTATACTGATAAAGAGAATTTATTCCAAAGTCAAAAGAGCGATCGAGTTGCAAAAATAAAGGATTTTTTACCCTCTTGTAATTATAACGAACATAAACCAATTGGATAGAAAAGGAGAGGAAAAAGATCTGTTGATTGGACTCCCCTGTTTCCTTTGTTTGCGGGATATATATATTTTTCTTACTGTAATTATATACATAATACATATCCTGTTCTGACCATATTGCACTATGTATCATTTGATAACCCAAAAAATGAAATGGGTCCCGCCTCTGGTTCAAGTAGAAATGTAAATGTAAATGGAAGAATTACAAGGATATTTAGAAAAAGATAGATCTCGGCAACAACACTTTCTATATCCGCTTCTCTTTAAGGAGTATATTTACACATTTGCTCATGATCGTGGTTTAAATGGTTCGATTTTTTACGAATCCACGGAAATTTTTGGTTATGACAATAAATCTAGTTCAGTACTTGTGAAACGTTCAATTATTCGAATGTATCAACAGAATTATTTGATTTATTCGGTTAATGATTCTAACCAAAATCGATTCGTTGGGCACAACAATTATTTTGATTTTTATTTTTATTCTCAGATGATATTGGAAGGTTTTGCAGTCATTGTGGAAATTCCATTCTTGCTGCGATTAGTATCTCCCCTCGAAGAAAAAAAAATACCAAAATCTCAAAATTTGAATTTACGATCTATTCATTCAATATTTCCCTTTTTGGAGGACAAATTATCGCATTTAAATTATGTGTCAGATATACTAATACCTTATCCCATCCATCTGAAAATCTTGGTTCAAATCCTTCAATTCTGGATCCAAGATGTTCCTTCTTTACATTTATTGCGATTCTTTCTTCACGAATATCATAATTGGAATAGTCTTATTACTCCGAATAATTCTATTTTTCCTTTTTCACTTTTTTCAAAAGAAAATAAAAGACTATTTCGGTTCCCATATAATTCTTATGTATCTGAATGCGAATTTGTATTAGTTTTTCTTTGTAAACAATCTTCTTATTTACGATTAACATCTTCTGGAGCTTTTCTTGAGCGAAC